CCTGTAGGATTTGAACCTACGACATCGGGTTTTGGAGACCCACGTTCTACCGAACTGAACTAAGAGCGCTTTATTATCACAATAAATATTTTGTAACCCCAATTTATCTTGCATATATATATACTATAAAAAATAAAAATTAAATATTTATTTAATTAAATATGTACAATTTTATTAATTGATCTCAATTGATCCCTCGTTACTGCTCAGAAGATAAGTAATAGGTAGGGATGACAGGATTTGAACCCGTGACATTTTGTACCCAAAACAAACGCGCTACCAAACTGCGCTACATCCCTTTCAATTGGTCTACAGTGTCATTGTAGAGAATCCCTGCCTTGTTTTCCACATCTTTATTTCCTACATTGATATACACAAACTATCTTATCATTTCTTCCTTCTTCCTTTTGGTCTCATATATCATATAACAAACATATAATATGGTAAAAGACTTATATAAAGTATGAAATAAATATGAAATCTACCACAAAAAATTAATATTTTTTAGGAATTTAAGGCGGAAATGGACGTATTTTTTTCTTTAAATAAATATCTATTTTGTACATTTCAATTTGAATTAGGAACTCCGCGTACAAGTGGTAAGTCATTAACTACATATACACATCCGGTCATATATGTATTACCATTAGGTATTACAAATTACAATAAAATTACAATAACGAATACAGAAAGAGGAGTTTTTAAAATGCGAGATCTAAAAACATATCTCTCCGTGGCACCGGTAGTAAGTACTCTATGGTTCGGGGCTTTAGCAGGTTTATTGATAGAGATCAATCGTTTTTTTCCGGATGCGTTGATATTCCCCTTTTTTTCATTCTAGCTATTGATATGGGAAGGGGGAAGAAGATTAGAGATACAATCAAATATCTGTAACTAATCCCTACCCCTCCCTTCTTTTTTTCTTTGTTTTTTCTTTTTTTCTTTTTTTACTTATTCTTTCTAAAAAAAAAAAAACAAAGAAAAAGCGGTTTCACCCTCAGTGAAACTATGAACTCGGGCTCAGGCTCAAATTAAATTAATAATAGAACGGAAATGCGGTGGTTGGGGCAACAATATCATACAAGATACTTAACTGAAAATGAAATACTGTACGGCAATTAAAAATTATAAATATAGTTAGAAATCATTATATTACTTATTATTTATTACTATATTGATTGCAACAAAATATTTCTTTCATAATTTGATTTCGAGTTACCTGCTTCTATTTTTGTGTCCTTTCTTCTTCCTTGCTTCGGGTCGGAAAATTAAAGAATTGAGTGAATCAAAAACCAAAGGAGGTTCATGGCTAAGGGTAAAGATGTCCGAGTAACGGTTATTTTGGAATGTACCAGTTGTGTTCGAAATCGTGTTAATAAGGAATCAATGGGCATTTCCAGATATATTACTCAAAAGAATCGACACAATACGCCTAGTCGATTGGAATTGAGAAAATTCTGTCCCTGTTGTTACAAACATACGATTCATGGGGAGATAAAGAAATAGATCGAACCGATCGCTCGTGTGTCAGTCTTCCAAGGAAGATGAAAAATTACATATTATATATAACAATATATATATATAATTTTTTTAAATTTTTTTTTTATTTATTTAAATAGAAACAAATAAATATAAACAAACCAAATCCTATTTCGATCGGATCAAAGATGATGTAGAATTAAGAAATAGGATTGGGATTTTCAGGATAAGGAATAAACAAACCATGGATAAATCCAAGCGAATCTTTCTTAAATCTAAGCGATCTTTTCGTAGGCGTTTGCCTCCGATCCAATCGGGGGATCGAATTGATTATAGAAACATGAGTTTAATTAGTCGATTTATTAGCGAACAAGGAAAAATATTATCTAGACGGGTGAATAGATTGACCTTAAAACAACAACGATTAATTACTATTGCTATAAAACAAGCTCGTATTTTATCTCCGTTACCTTTTCTTAATAATGAGAAACAATTTGAAAGAAGCGAGTCAACCGCTAGAGCTGCTGGTCTTAGAACCAGAAAAAAAATAGGTTGACTCTTCAATTGAATTGAATCAAAATAAAATTCCAATCCAAACTCAAATGCGGATTGACGTTTTTTTTTTTTGTTCGAAAAATCGTAAAATCGAAATGTCCTGTCGTAAGAAAAAAAATGGGAGAAGAGGAATAAATATTTTTTATTTAACGTCTTTCTTCATTTTGATGACTTTATCATATTTTATCATACTAATTTCTACTCTACCTTCCCAGAGTTCATTCTCCAGGGAACTCCATTTAAACTATTCCAACGGATTCCTTCCAATCTCTTTATTTTATGATCTCATTGGAAATCATATAAAGACAACTCTTATTTAATATAGCTATTTGTGCAAGTATTTTACGATTAAGAAGTAACTGTCTCTTGTACAGATTGTGTATAAATTTACTATAACTAAAGTATACTTTATTCTCGCGAATTACTGCATTTATCCGAGTGATCCACAACCGACGAAAATCTCTCTTTTGTCTACCTCTATCCCGATGAGCCGAAACCAAAGCTCTTATTTTCTGTTGAGTAATAGTACGAGTAAGTCTTGAATGAGCCCCTCGAAAGGTTGATGCAAATAAACGAATTTTTGTTCTACGTCTTCGAGCTATATACCCTCGTTTAATTCTGGTCATTGAATAAATGAAACTTTGATGAATAACTAATCGATTTCCTTTCTTTCAGTTATTCCCTTCCCGTATCCTAGTCTATTAATAACAAAACGGATTCTTCCAATGTATAAAATTTGAATTCCAATGGCTTTTGCTACTATAACCTTCCCGACCACGATTTTTTTTTTTTTTTCTAGGTGAAATGCCTAGAAAAAATTGTATTGATATTAGGTATCAAAAACACATAAAAGTAGTAAATATAAATGGATATAGTGGGTTCCATCGTTTCTATGGTTACTTCTTAAACGGTGAGGTCCTCTCTATACACCGGAGCCCTTCTTTCATTTAATCAATGTTATTGTTAACTTGTACAGTTCACACTCTTTGGCTCTACCCATAATTATCCAGTACGAGGTCTTTCACAATGAGATCTACTTATACAGTAACGGTATTTAATTATGAAGATTAGCTGAGTAGCTGACCCTGTTAGTCCGTTCTTGCAAGAGTAAGGCATAATTTTTCTGCTTTTTAAAATAGTATTTCCCCTGCTTAATGGATATCATTTGCTATCAATGGAGAATTCTTTCTCATCTTAAATTTAAAACGGAGTTGATTGGATTTGCACCAACGGAAACCATACATTTGATACCACAATAGAAGGATAGATCTTTTTGATTTTTAGATATTGAATGGAGTTCTTCCATTCTAGTCTATTCACTGGTACTGATCGTTGATACTGGATCAATTGTTTTCTTTCTTTTGTCCTAGCCCATGATCTGAACGAGTCGCACATACACCCTAGTACATGTTCCTCGTCGCTGAGGACATCCCCCAAGAGCGGGGGATTTCGTGACATTTCTGATTGGCTGTCTTGTGTTTCTAATAAGTTGTTTAATAGTTGGCATATTGAATCATATACATAATGGGCTGGTTTAGATCGATCTTAACCGGATGATTATGAATTATTTTATTTCTATATTAATAGATTAATGAATAGAATATTAAATCCGGTAAGAAGATAAAATCTCAAATCACCAATTCGTCTGAAATTTTTGTTATTTTTTCTTTTTTATTCAGTCGCTACAAGATCAACAATTCCATGAGCTTGGGCTTCTGTTGCTGACATAAAAACATCTCTTTCCATATCTTCGGATACAACCCATAAGGGTTTGCCTGTCCTTTGTACATAAACCCTTGTGACGGTTTCGCGCAGCTTCAAAAGTTCTTCCGCTTCCAAGATAAATTCTCCCGTCTGTGCCTCATAAAAAGAACTAGCAGGTTGATGGATCATTACCCTGATGATATAACATAATAAATGTTTATTCTATCTCGCATGATGATAAGGTGAAGAGATAAAGAATAATAAAATATATAATTGAACAACCGTACAGGCATCTTTTACGCATTGCATACGGCTCTATAATGGAATTCGTTTTTACCTTACTTAAATATCAAATAAATTAAATATAGGGTCTATCAGACTCGGGTTGGTAAATGATCCAATAACCACCCTTCTTTTTGTTTTTGGAGTAGTTCAAAAATACTATGATGGCTCCGTTGCTTTATATATTTATTTCGTCTGTTATTTAGCAATCCCAAAGTTTCTTTTTTTTTTTTTTCAAATAAAAAAACAAGATTTTTTTTATTTTCATATTCTTTCATAACCTAAATATTGTTAAGAGCCTCCCGGCGTGAAAACAAAAAAGTTTGTGACGCTGAAATAGGCCTCCCGATAGATTAGATAAAATCGGAAATACCTTTTATCTCATACTACTCTTTCGATACATAATTTAAGGGTTAAAAAAATTTATCATATCGAATTCGAAGTGCCATGCTATTATTACTTAATATTCATATTTCATATAGCGCGAAGGCATAGTCTTCTTTTTTCTCTCAAATCAAATAAAAAACTCATTGGCGCCAAGCGTGAGGGAATGCTAGACGTTTGGTAATTTCTCCTCCGACCAGAATAAAAGATCCCATTGAAGCGGCTAATCCCATGCATATTGTCTGTATATCTGGTCGCACAAATTGCATAGTATCATAAATAGCTACTCCGGGTATTACCCATCCGCCAGGAGAATTTATAAACAAATATAGATCTTTGGTATCATCCTCTATACTGAGATATACCATAAGACCAATAAGTTGATTCGAGATCTCGCTATCAACCCCTTGGCCTAAAAAAAGTAATCGTTCTCGATAAAGTCGGTTGATTGGGATAAAGTTGTATCCCTTAGAAACCGTACATGCACCTTTTGATGCATACGGTTCAACAAAAATAACGAAAAAAAAAAAAAGAATCAATGTGTAGATGTAGATTCTAGCGCTTTCTTTTATTTTTTTTTTTTTTTTTCATACCAGGCTTTTAACTTATAAAAAGGGGCTTTTCTTTCATTTTTCAAAAAAGATGGGTTTTGGCCTGTTTTGTTTATCTATAAAAAAAAATTACTAAATTTATCTAACTAACTTTTCATTGATGTATTGTTTCATCGAGATACAATCTCAATCGCGATGTAATTTTCTTGTTCCTGAATGGGCTTCTTCAATTTTTTTAGGTTTATGCTCTACTCCGAGTAAAGATCCGCCCGATTTGGATTTGCACATATATGACAAATGCCCCAATACCACGTCCTTTTGCTACGACTTCCTTTTTACAATTTATTTCATGTCTTACAACAGATATTCAATGCATTCATCATATTACTCGATTGATTAACAGTTTGAGATCACTTCTATTATAAATATATAAAGAAATAGAATATGATAGAAATAGTAATCATAAATAGATTTTTTACCGGTTTTTTTCTAAACGGAGCCTGGATACTTCATTTTATTGGCCTAACCAAGATAACCATAAATTATTCTAATTGATAATATTAATCTGTATACCCTCCCGAAAAAATGGATCTAATTGAACTTCACGCTCCAAATTTTTGATAATTCAATCAATCTTTCTTGGGCGAAGGGGAGGATATCTCGATCGGGGAAGAGAATGGGGAAATACCATATGACCCAATATATCTGACAAGTCGCACTATACGTCAATCCACAATGCATCTTCCTCTCCAGGACTTCGAAAAGGTACTCTTGGAACACCAATAGGCATTAAATAAAAGAAAAATTAAGTACTATATCTCACTTTGATGTGAAAGCGTAACAATGGATTTAGTGTCCTACTAATATTGGCCTTTATCATATTTTATCCATAGATTGACTAAGTTTATAAAAAAAGATAAAGATAAAGAAGACAAAATGAATAAAGGAAAATTATTACAAATAAGTCCTTTGAATGATGAACAAATATATATATGCATTCACTCATATAAAATGGTATCAACTCCCCTACCATTGCGTATTGGTACTTATCGGGTGTAGAATAGATCTGCTTCTTTTTGTTCCTACGAACAAAATAGTTTCATTATTACTAAAAGTAATTGAAAAGAATCAAACAAATCAAACAAATATTAATTCTTTCCCCAAGATAATCCACTAAAAAGAGGGTCCACAGCATAGTTTTTTCCAATGCAATAAAGTTACATTGTGTCTATTTTTCATTGATAAAGGGGTATTTCCATGGGTTTGCCTTGGTATCGTGTTCATACCGTCGTATTGAATGATCCCGGTCGTTTGATTTCTGTCCATATAATGCATACAGCTCTGGTTGCTGGTTGGGCCGGTTCGATGGCTCTATACGAATTAGCAGTTTTTGATCCTTCTGATCCTGTTCTTGATCCAATGTGGAGACAGGGTATGTTCGTTATACCCTTCATGACTCGTTTAGGAATAACCAATTCATGGGGCGGTTGGAGTATCACAGGGGGTACTGTAACGAATCCGGGTATTTGGAGTTACGAAGGTGTGGCCGGGGCACATATTGTGTTTTCGGGCTTGTGCTTTTTGGCAGCTATCTGGCATTGGGTGTATTGGGATCTAGAAATATTTACTGATGAACGTACAGGAAAACCCTCTTTGGATTTGCCTAAGATCTTTGGAATTCATTTATTTCTATCAGGGGTGGCTTGCTTTGGTTTTGGTGCATTTCATGTAACAGGATTGTATGGTCCTGGAATATGGGTGTCCGATCCTTATGGACTAACTGGAAGGGTACAATCCGTAAATCCAGCGTGGGGTGTGGAGGGTTTTGATCCTTTTGTTCCGGGAGGAATAGCCTCTCATCATATTGCAGCAGGGACCTTGGGCATATTGGCGGGTCTATTCCATCTTAGTGTACGTCCACCTCAACGCCTATACAAAGGATTACGTATGGGAAATATTGAAACCGTCCTTTCCAGTAGTATTGCTGCTGTCTTTTTTGCCGCTTTTGTAGTTGCTGGAACTATGTGGTATGGTTCAGCAACTACCCCGATTGAATTATTTGGTCCCACTCGTTATCAATGGGATCAAGGATACTTCCAACAAGAAATATATCGAAGAATTGGTGCTGGGTTGGCTGAAAATCAAAGTTTATCTGAAGCTTGGTCTAAAATTCCCGAAAAACTAGCTTTTTATGATTACATCGGCAATAATCCGGCAAAGGGGGGGTTATTCAGAGCGGGCTCAATGGACAACGGGGATGGAATAGCTGTTGGGTGGTTAGGACATCCTATCTTTAGAGATAAAGAGGGGCGCGAACTTTTTGTACGTCGTATGCCTACTTTTTTTGAAACATTTCCGGTTGTTTTGGTAGACGGAGACGGAATTGTTAGAGCCGATGTTCCTTTTAGAAGGGCGGAATCTAAATATAGTGTCGAACAAGTAGGTGTAACTGTCGAGTTCTATGGCGGCGAACTCAACGGAGTCAGTTATAGCGATCCCGCTACTGTGAAAAAATATGCTAGACGTGCTCAATTGGGTGAGATTT